AAGAGAAAGTGTACCTAATAAAAAAGAGGTTTTAGTAATCGGTATATATTTTGTTAAACCACCCATAAAAACCATATTCTGACTTTTATCCGGAGAATAGCCAACAACAGTTTCCATTGAATGAATAACGGACCCAGACCCTAAAAATAATAATGCTTTTGAATAAGCATGAGTAATCAAATGAAATAAAGCACTTCGATAAGACCCCATTCCTAGAGCTAACATCATATAACCCAATTGAGACATTGTCGAATAGGCTAAACCCCTTTTAATGTCTTTTTGAGCAAGAGCTAAAGTAGCTCCTAATAATAGTGTGATTATGCCTATCAACGAGATGAAATTCATTATATAGGGTATAACCATGAAAAGAGGGAGAAGGCGAGCTACAAGAAAAATCCCCGCTGCTACCATAGTAGCAGCGTGTATAAGAGCCGAAATAGGAGTAGGTCCCTCCATAGCATCGGGTAACCACACATGAAGGGGAAATTGTGCAGATTTAGCAACCGCACCGGAAAATAATAAAGCAGCACACAAAGTAACAAAGGAAAAGTTGACTTCATTATTATAAATCAAGTTATTGAGTATTTCGAATAAATCCTGAAATTCAAAACTACCTGTTATCCAATAAAACCCTAAAATTCCTAATAATAAACCAAAATCCCCTACACGATTAGTTACAAATGCTTTTTGACAAGCATTTGCCGCAGGAGGTCGCGTAAACCAAAACCCTATTAATAGATAGGAACACATTCCAACTAATTCCCAAAAAAAATAAATTTGTATCAAATTTGAACTAGTAACTAATCCCAACATCGAAGTACTGAAAAAACTCATATAAGCAAAAAATCTCAAGTATCCTTGATCGTGAGCCATATAATTATCACTATAAATAAGAACCATGATTCCAACAGTAGTGATTAACATTAACATAATAGAAGTAAGTGGGTCGATCAAGCAGCCAAATTCTAAAGAAAAATCATTATCGAGTGTCCAAGACCATACATATTGGTGGATAGAACTGCTATTTATTTGCTGAATAGACAGATTAATTGAAAAAATCATGACTATACTTAACAATAAAATACTTGAAAAAGCCCACATACGACGAATATTTTTTGTTGCTGTCGGAAAAAGAAGAAGTCCCACTCCTATTAACATAGGAATTGGAAGTGGAACGAAAGGTAAAATCCACCCATATTGATATGTCTGTTGCATAAAAAAATTTAAATTCGTAATTGATTCTTTCCGATTTATCGGACCTTACTTCTTTTGAAAGGAGTCAATAAAAAAATGAAAATATGCACTAAGCTTAACCTAACTTAAATATAAAAAATAAAATTTTTTCATTTTTCTTTCTTTTTACTTATTCTTTCTCTTTCTGAATTTCTTCGAAATATTTCAAATATTCAAATCAAGAAGTTACAATTGGTCAAATCATACAAAAGACAAAGATTAATTATTAGTTTCCTTCGAATTTCAAAATGGAAGTGAAATTTTGACAAGTTACTAAAAATATTCTTCTTGTTTTTTATTTTTTAGAAAAATTTTCTGGGATTTTACCATATCGTTCATATTCCATTCTTTTCGAATTTTAGAAAAAAAAAATTATCTAGAAAAGCGCAGGTTTTTTTAAACAATAGATGTCTTTCACATCCAGCTATATCAACGAGTAATCTCTTAATTTTTATTTAAATGGCAGTTCCAAAAAAACGTACTTCTGCATCAAAAAAGCGTATTCGTAAAAATTTTTGGAAAAGGAAAGGCTATTGGGCGGCCTTAAAAGCGTTTTCTTTAGGGAAATCTCTTTCTACCGGGATTTCAAAAAGTTTTTTTGTGCGACAAACAAATAAAATAAAAAAATAAGTTATTAAGAAATAAAACAGAAAATCTTAGAAAAATATAAATTGACCTGACTTCAAAATTCACTTCTTCCGTTTCAAAAATAAAATTCGCAAATTCCATTTCCTGTTGAATTAATTCATAGGAAATGGAATTCTTCTGTTTTACTTTAAATTTAAACCGAATTCAAACAAAGTATTTTTTTGACAAAAAACACACGATACTCACTTTCTTTTTAGTATAGTTTCTTTCCAGAATGGGAGTCTTATTTCCCCCAGCAACTTATTTGTACTATAAAAATATTTTTTTGCACAACTTGAAATCTCTCGCCATCAATTCACGCAAAAACACTTAGTGCAAATTTTATGGATAAATATGTGTGAATTTTGAATAATCTAAAATAGGTTTTTTGTTCATTGATAAAACTTATTTTTTGGTTGCACTTTTTAAAATGAAATAAATCAAAAACGCTTAATTTTAAAAATGTTTTTGGGGGGAAAGGTTCTATCCCTTAATTCATAGTAAGACTTTCTGGTTTTACAAGAATTCAAGTAAAGAAAAGAAGAGTCTCAAATACACAATAAAACCCTAAACTAATATAATGAACCTTCAAGGACATATTTGAACAGATTTTTATTCATTGATTTGAATCTTTCCTAAAAATAAAATATTGCACCCAATTGAATTCTTAAATCTAGACGATTGCTTATTCCTTATTCATAGGCTATTATGAGTATGAGGTCAAGACAAGCCGCTATGGTGAAATTGGTAGACACGCTGCTCTTAGGAAGCAGTGCTAGAGCATCTCGGTTCGAGTCCGAGTAGCGGCAGGCCATTTCCTAAAAAAATCAAATAGATCCTATAATGAATAATGAATTCAATTGCCGATTTCTATTTTATAATTAAGGAACTCTTTTTTATGATATTTTCAACTTTAGAGCATATATTAACTCATATTTCTTTTTCGACTGTTGCCATTTTAATTACAATTCATTTGATAACCTTTTTTGTCGATGAAATCGTAAAACTATATGATTCATCCGAAAAGGGCATGATAACGACCTTTTTGTGTATAACAGGATTATTAATTTCTCGTTGGATTTATTCGAAACATTTTCCACTAAGTGATTTATATGAATCGTTAATCTTTCTTTCATGGAGTTTTTCCTTTATTTATATAGTTCCGTATTTCAGAAAAAATCAAAATTTTCTAAGCACAATAATAGGTCCAAGTGCTATTTTTTCCCAGGGCTTTGCTACCTCAGGCCTTTTAACTGAAATACACGAATCAAAAATATTAGTACCTGCTCTTCAATCCGAGTGGTTAATAATGCATGTAAGTATGATGATATTGGGATATGTGGCCCTTTTATGTGGATCATTATTATCCGTATCACTTCTAGTCATTACAGTTCGAAAAAATAGAAAATTTTTTTCTACGAGTAATCGTTTATTAAATTTAAATAAATCATTTTTCCTTGGTAAAGTCGAATACATAAATGAAGGAAAAAATCTTTTTAAAAAAACTTCTTTTTTTTCTCCAAGTAATTATTATAAGTCGCAATTGATTCAACAATTGGATTATTGGAGTTATCGGGTTATTAGTCTAGGATTTCTCTTTTTAACGATAGGAATTCTTTCTGGAGCAGTATGGGCTAATGAAGCATGGGGGTCCTATTGGAGTTGGGATCCAAAAGAAACTTGGGCTTTTATTACTTGGATCATATTTGCAATTTATTTACATACTCAAACAAATCTAAAATTGAAGGGTACAAATTCAGCAATTGTAGCGTTTATTGGATTTCTTATAATTTGGATATGCTATTTTGGAGTAAATCTATTAGGAATAGGATTACATAGTTATGGTTCATTTACATTAACATCTAATTAAATTCAAAAAGGAGTTCTTACCACTTACCAATAGGAATAGAAAAGCATATAACGCATATCAAACTTTGTGTGAACTAGCGAGAGCCCCGCGAATCAGGGTCACGGCGCTCTGGCTAGTTCATTTTAATTAACACAAGAGAAGAAAAAGCGTTTTTTTTTGTCATTGTACAACGAACCTTTTTGTAAATGATAAGATTTTTTTTTTCATTTTTTTATAAATAAAAAACTATCTAAAAAAAGAATTAGATAGGATAACTTCAACCTTTTCAACTGATAGTGAAAGAACGAAATCGGGGTACATACCAATACCGAGTACAGGTAAAAAAATAGAGATCGAAAGAAATAACTCTCGCGGACCAGAATCAAAAAAAGAAAAGTTTTGGCCATTAAATATCTTGTATCCATAGAACATCTGACGTAACATAGATAATAAATAAATAGGGGTTAATATAATTCCAATTGCCATTACAAAAGTAATTAAGATTTTTGTCATTAAAAGGAATTTTGGACTAGTAATTAGTCCAAAAAACACTATTAATTCGGCAACAAAACCACTCATACCTGGTAATGCGAGGGAAGCCATCGAAAAGCTACTCAATATCGTGAACATTTTTGGCATTGGGATAGCTATTCCACCCATTTCGTCAAGATAAAGAAGACGTATTCTATCATAAGTTGTTCCAGCCAAGAAAAAAAGTGCAGCACCGATAAATCCATGAGAGATTATTTGTAAAAGGGCCCCATTGAGTCCCATATCTGTGATAGAACCAATTCCTATAATTATGAAACCCATATGAGATACAGAGGAATAGGCTATTCTTTTTTTTAAATTTCGTTGACCAAGAGATGTTGAAGCTGCATAGATTATTTGTATTGCGCCCACTATTATCAACCAAGGAGAAAATAGAGAATGAGCATGAGGAAATAATTCCATATTGATTCGAACTAATCCATACGCTCCCATTTTTAATAAGATTCCTGCTAGAAGCATACAAGTACTATAATGCGCTTCTCCGTGGGTATCTGGTAACCATGTATGTAGGGGTATGATTGGTAATTTCACAGCAAAAGCAAGAAAAAATCCAATATAAAATAATATTTCCAAGGCCACAGGGTAGGACTGATTAGCCAATATTTGAAAATTTAATATTGGTTCAGTAGAACTATATAAAGCGACGCCCAGAACTCCCATTAAAAGAAAAATAGAACCCCCTGCCGTGTACAAAATAAATTTTGTAGCCGAATACAGACGTTTTTTTCCTCCCCACATG